GTGGTAAACAAGTAGTTAGTTTATCGGAATCAAAGTCAAAATCCGAAGAATGGAGTTTTCTTTGGTGACATAAGATCTAATTGTAGAAAGAATCAAAAGTTGCGAAAAATGTTTTTTTTCTCGAGATCTTTTTTTTACCCATATTCCTGATTAGTAATCATCAAGCCTCTATCAACAAGATAAAAGAGCTAATTTTTCCTTTCGCGAAATTAGGCAAGGCAACTAAAACGAATTTCATATTCCCTTCTTACGTATGTATATATAATATAATTCAAATATAGATATAGAGTCTTGCATCTTTCTATATCTCCTGAGAATCCCCATTTTTTCTAATAATCCCTGTTGGATCGGATTCTAACGAATCTTTCGGAAATTTGTAAGAAACTCTTTCTTTTAAATTATAAGACAAGAAGAAGAATAATAAATGGATTATCATACATATATTTCATGTAGAAAAATGAAATGAATAAGTCCATTTATTTAGTTCTACATTCCTTGCACTTATTATATACTCAATTATTATATATACTCACTTATAGTATAATTATATACGAATTCGAATTACGAATTCTAATTAATTATTAATTATATACTTACTAATTATAATTATTATAAGATATCTTTATAACAATATAAATATAAGAATAACAAAATCGAGGTACCCATTCTATGATAAATCTCGACTTACCCTCTGTTTTGGTGCCTTTAGTAGGCCTAGTAGTTCCGGCAATGGCAATGGCTTCTTTATCTCTTCCTATTCAAAAAAACAAGATTTTTTAGATCCAATGGGACCATCCATTTTTTTTTTTTCAAGACTTAGACTTGAATCATAACACAGATATCTATTTAGTGGAATATGGTTTAAGGGGTGGTTTCCTCCGAACATAAATGAAAGAGCTTTTATGCATGCGAAAACATGATATATGGGTAAATGAATTATAGCTATTTTCAAATAGATCAAGATCGGCGGATGTCTGAAATGGAAAGTCAATGTATCTAAATGTGTGTAGATATCTATAGGGGATCATATGAAGGGGATGTTATTATTTTAGATCTAACCAATTCGATGAATTACTCCTAAAGGTTCACATCAGAATAGTGCTAGTTGATGAGAGTTACTTCGGAAACACAAAGAGTAAAGTCAAATTCATTTGGGTTATTCTCTCAATTCCAATAAAATGCAACTGGATCTAGTATGAGTTGGCGATCAGAACATATATGGATAGAACTTATAACGGGGTCTCGAAAAACAAGTAATTTGTGCTGGGCCTTTATCCTTTTTTTAGGTTCATTAGGATTCTTATTGGTTGGAACTTCGAGTTATCTTGGTAGGAATTTGATATCTTTATTTCCGTCTCAGCAAATCATTTTTTTTCCACAAGGGATCGTGATGTCTTTCTATGGGATCGCAGGTCTCTTTATTAGCTCCTATTTGTGGTGCACAATTGCGTGGAATGTAGGTAGTGGTTATGATCGATTCGATAGAAAAGAAGGAATAGTGTGTATTTTTCGTTGGGGATTTCCTGGAAAAAATCGTCGCATCTTCCTTCGATTCCTTATGAAAGATATTCAGTCCATCAGAATAGAAGTTAAAGAGGGTATTTATGCCCGTCGTGTCCTTTATATGGAAATCAAAGGCCAGGGGGCTATTCCCTTGACTCGTACTGATGAGAATTTGACTCCACGAGAAATTGAACAAAAAGCTGCTGAATTGGCCTATTTCTTGCGTGTACCAATTGAAGTATTTTGAAATGAACTGAAGAATAAATGCTTTCTCATCAGGAGGGAAAATCCTCTTTTTTTATAGCATAACTTAACTGAAGTTTCTTCAGAACGCTCATTCGAGCCAAAGTAGACGTATATGGAACAGCCATAAAACGAAACTGTTTTTGTCCGCAAAAATGGTCTTTTATGTGTATTATGGAAATCCACTCAACTCAATTCAGTAACAAAACAAGTAACAAATAGAAATAATGGATTCATCTCATATATCAAAACATTTCGGAATAAAGAAAAAAATTTCTCTTTTTATTTTAGGTCCAATATTTTGAATTGATACATTAGATACAGATAGATCATATCTTGTAAATTATCTCTCTTTTCTTTTGTCAATCGACGTTTCTTTTTATCCTTTCTTTTGGGTTCCTTAATGACCAAACAATTGGATTTCTTATAACAATAACTATCCAATTTCTCTCTTGTTTTGCCACTCATTTTTGATCACAATATTCTTCAGAAATTGATCTCAATTATTCCGGGACTATGAGTAGCCAGCGACATTTTTTCGAAATATTGAATATTTTAATAGAAAGGGAGTTCTTTCGTCTCGAAATACGAATAATATTCATTACTTGAAATGGTTCTTTCGGGCATTCATCGAAAGGAGGCAATTGCTTCGAATTTGACCAATTGAGATATCTGGAAACAAAACAATATTTTTGATTATTTCTTCATTCGAATTCGAAGTGGACTCTTTCTGTATTCTTTCTAGATTCAAGGA